TTAACATGGAATCAATTAGTTTCAACAATTCATTAATTTTAACGAAAAATATTCTATCTGCCCTTCTCGAGAAAGAGAAAAATTTTTCATTATTGTAAAGGTCGATGGGGAAAAAAGACTCCCCACCACCACAATGTTAGTCAAAATATATGAAAAATAAATAAAAAATCTTATATTTTTTTCTGTATTCTTTTTTTTAGAATTGAGAAAACAGAAGAATTATTCTTTTACACATCTTAGAAGATTAAGATGGAAACCTGGTCTATTTCATATTGATTAGAATAGGGACTGCCAATTGTGAATTTTATATTAACAAATTCCTGAGCCAATTTTTCGAGTAAAATCCATTCCGATTATTCCAATATTTTAGGACTTATTTGTTTGTCGTACAAAAAAACTTTTTGAATTCCCAGTAGAAAGAGATTTCCCTAATGACAAAGCTTTTAACGCCGCCCAATATCCTTTCCTTTTCCAAATATTTTTACGAATACGCTTTTTTGATATAGAAGTACGTTTTTTTGGAACTGCCATTTAAAAATGAAGAAGTTACTCATTGTTATAGTTGGATGTGAAAGACATCTATTGTTCAAAACGAATTATTATTTCTTATTCATTATCCATTTTTTCTCTAAATAAAATTCTCTTCATAAAAAATAAATATAGATATGTGAAAGATCTCTGCAAATTGTATCAAAAATTACTCGAAATAATAAAATTTTGATTCCAGACAATACAATATTCGTAAAACCAAAAATCTTTGGATTGGAACTCTTAGTTCTCGTTCTTTATCTCTCAAATTTCTATCTTTAGAATACGCTATGTCATATAAATAAAACTTAATAAAATAAATAAATAAAGAACCTAAAAGACCTTGATTTTCATCATTCTATACTTTATTTACATGTAATAAAATACCTAAAAGGATTGTAAACTTTTGCCTAATAAAAAACTTGAGGCTTTTTTTAGTCAAACTCGAGGAAAGAATACACCTAAATTCAATTGTTAAATTCGAATGAGACTATTAATAAATCAAAGGATACGTGGTTTGATAAAAAAATATTTCAGTCATGTTTTATCATTTCCCGATAAAATAAAAAATATCATTTTAGATCTATAATATTCTAACGTTTACTAATAAATCCTTTTGATTGAAATGGAAAACAATCAATCCCATAATGAATTAGTTAATGAGTTGAAATAAACAAACTAAAATGAAGATTTATTATTTCATTAGACCGATGACCTTAGTTAATCCTATAATTCATATTAGCATCAAGTACCCTTTTTTGCGTAATTTTTTATCCTTGCTCTATGAATATAAATTATCGTAATAATAATTTATATTTGCATTTTCCTATTATAGTATTCGTTTTTTATATGTAACTTGGTCATATCATTTGACCAATTGTAACTTCTTTTTTTGAATATTTGAACGATTTTGAAAAGCCTCAGAATAAATACTAATATCAAATTATTAAATAAGTTAGTGCATATCTTTATTTTTTATTGACTCTTTTCGAAAGAGGTAAGATCCGGTGAATCGGAAACAATTAATTAAGAATAAAAAACTTTTTTTATGGAACAGACATATCAATATGCGTGGATAATACCTTTCCTTCCACTTCCAGTTCCTATGTTAATAGGGTTGGGACTTCTTCTTTTTCCGACGGCAACAAAAAGTCTTCGTCGTATGTGGGCTTTTCAGAGCGTTTTATTGTTAAGTATAGTCATGATTTTTTCCATGAATCTGTCTATTCATCAAATAAATAGCAGTTCCGTCTATCAATATGTATGGTCTTGGATTATCAATAATGATTTTTCTTTAGAATTCGGATACTTGATCGATCCACTTACTTCTATTATGTCAATATTAATAACTACTGTTGGAATTCTGGTTCTTATTTATAGTGATAATTATATGTCTCATGATCACGGATATTTGAGATTTTTTGCTTATATGAGTTTTTTCAGTACTTCCATGTTGGGATTAGTTACTAGTTCAAATTTGATACAAATTTATATTTTTTGGGAATTAGTTGGAATATGTTCGTATCTATTAATAGGATTTTGGTTCACACGACCTCTTGCAGCAAAGGCTTGTCAAAAAGCGTTTGTAACTAATCGTGTTGGTGATTTTGGTTTATTATTAGGCATTTTAGGGTTTTATTGGATAACGGGGAGTTTCGAATTTCGTGATTTATTCCAAATATTCAATAACTTGATTTCTAATAATGAGGTCAATTTTGTATTTGTTACTTTGTGCGCTGTTCTATTATTTGCCGGTGCGATTGCTAAATCTGCGCAATTTCCCCTTCATGTATGGTTACCTGATGCAATGGAAGGGCCGACCCCTATTTCGGCCCTTATACATGCTGCTACGATGGTAGCAGCGGGAATTTTTCTTGTAGCTCGACTTATGCCTCTTTTCATAGTCATACCTCACATAATGAATTTTATCTCTTTGATAGGGATAATAACAGTTTTTTTAGGAGCTACTTTA